GTCCCTATAGCTTAAAACAAAGCATGACACTGAAGATGTCAAGACGGCACAATCACCTGCCTAAGGACAAAAGACTTAGTCCTAACCTTACTGTTAATTCTTACCAGACTTATACATGCAAGTATCCGCATCCCAGTGTAAATGCCCTCTCCCCCTCATACTATGTGGGAAAAGGAGCAGGTATCAGGCTCACCCACCAATCACCGCCCAAGACGCCTTGCTCAGCCACACCCCCACGGGTACACAGCAGTAACTAACATTAAGCAATAAGTGTAAACTTGACTTAGTCATGGTAACCCAGGGTTGGTAAATCTTGTGCCAGCCACCGCGGTCATACAAGAAACCCAAATTAACTGTACACGGCGTAAAGAGTGGTAACATGTTATCCCATTAACTAGGGTCAAAGTACAACTAAGCCGTCATACGCTAAAGATGTACCTAAGTCTACCTCAAAATGATCCTAGCCACTGTTGACCAATTGAACCCACGAAAGCTAAGACCCAAACTGGGATTAGATACCCCACTATGCTTAGCCCTAAATCTCGATGTTCACCTTACCAGAACATCCGCCCGGGAACTACGAGCACAAACGCTTAAAACCCTAAGGACTTGGCGGTGCCCTAAACCCACCTAGAGGAGCCTGTTCTATAATCGATAATCCACGATCCACCCAACCACCTCTTGCCAATTCAGCCTACATACCGCCGTCGCCAGCTCACCTCCCCTGAGAGAACAATAGCGAACACAATAGCCTAACCCGCTAACAAGACAGGTCAAGGTATAGCCTATGAGATGGAAGAAATGGGCTACATTTTCTAATATAGAATAACCACGGAAGAAAGTATGAAATCACTTTCAAAAGGCGGATTTAGTAGTAAAGAGAGACAATACTGCCCTCTTTAAACCGGCCCTAGGACACGTACATACCGCCCGTCACCCTCCTCATAAGCCCCCAACTAACATATCTAATATCTCTCCCAGCTAAAGACGAGGTAAGTCGTAACAAGGTAAGTGTACCGGAAGGTGCACTTAGCACACCAAGACGTAGCTAAACAAAAGCATTCAGCTTACACCTGAAAGATATCTGCAATCACCAGATCGCCTTGAAGCCTCACTCTAGCCCAACCATCCAATTCCTCAACTTATAATACCCAAAAATTTACTTCTCCCACAAACCAAAACATTCAACCTCATCATAGTATAGGTGATAGAAAAGACACTTGGCGCAATAGAAACACGTACCGTAAGGGAAAAATGAAATAATAATGAAAAACATAAGCAACAAACAGCAAAGATCAACCCTTGTACCTTTCGCATCATGATTTAGCAAGAACAACCAAGCAAAATGAATTTAAGTTTGCCACCCCGAAACCTGCGCGAGCTACTCACAAGCAGCTAATAATTGAGCTAACCCGTCTCTGTTGCAAAAGAGTGGGACGACTTGTCAGTAGAGGTGAAAAGCCAACCGAGCCAGGTGATAGCTGGTTGCCTGTGAAAAGAATTTAAGTTCCACTTTGACCCTTTCCCCCAGCACAAACCTTAAGCCTCATGAAAATAGGTCAACAGCAACTTAAAGGAGGTACAGCTCCTTTAAAAAAGAAAACAATCTCCTCTAGCGGATAATTCACTATATACTGTATACTGTAGGCCCTAAAGCAGCCACCAATAAAGAGTGCGTCAAAGCTCCCCATACTAGAATATTATAACATAACGACTCCCTCCCCCCAAACAGGCTAACCTATTTCAATAGGAGCATTAATGCTAAAACGAGTAACTTGAATTAATTCCTCTCAAGCATAAGCCTACATCAAGACATTATTAACAAACCTTATACCTACACCCTGACAAGACAAAATATTAACAGACTTTGTTACACCGACCCAGGAACGCTTATTAGAAAGATTTAAATCTGTAAAAGGAACTAGGCAAACCCCATAAGGCCCGACTGTTTACCAAAAACATAGCCTTCAGCCAACCAAGTATTGAAGGTGATGCCTGCCCAGTGACAAAAAGTTTAACGGCCGCGGTATCCTAACCGTGCAAAGGTAGCGCAATCAATTGTCCCATAAATCGAGACATGTATGAATGGCTAAACGAGGTCTTAACTGTCTCTTACAGATAATCAGTGAAACTGATCTTCCTGTGCAAAAGCAGGAATATTAACATAAGACGAGAAGACCCTGTGGAACTTAAAAATCAATGGTCACCGTACCCAAATCTTAACCTACTAGGACTACCCATCCCTACTCATTGACCAATATTTTTCGGTTGGGGCGACCTTGGAGAAAAACAAATCCTCCAAAAATAAGGCCACCACTCTTAACCAAGAACCACCCCTCAACGTACTAACAGTAACCAGACCCAATATAATTGATTAATGGACCAAGCTACCCCAGGGATAACAGCGCAATCTCCTCCAAGAGCCCCCATCGACGAGGAGGTTTACGACCTCGATGTTGGATCAGGACATCCTAATGGTGCAACCGCTATTAAGGGTTCGTTTGTTCAACGATTAACAGTCCTACGTGATCTGAGTTCAGACCGGAGTAATCCAGGTCGGTTTCTATCTATGAAGAATTTTCCCTAGTACGAAAGGACCGGGAAAATAAGGCCAATACTACAAGCACGCCTTCTCCTTAAGTAATGCACCCAACTAAACTACTAAAGGATCTTCACACCCCCTCAAGATAAGAGACCGCTAGCGTGGCAGAGTCTGGCAAATGCAAAAGGCTTAAGCCCTTTACTCAGAGGTTCAAATCCTCTCCCTAGCCCCGACCCATGATCCAACCCCCAGCACTAACCCACCTTACCATAGCACTATCTTACATAATCCCAGTCTTAATTGCCGTAGCATTCCTCACTCTAGTCGAACGGAAAATCCTAAGCTACATACAAACCCGAAAAGGCCCAAACATTGTTGGCCCATTTGGACTACTACAGCCCATTGCCGACGGAATTAAACTATTCATCAAAGAACCTATCCGCCCATCCACCTCAGCGCCTTTTTTATTTATTATCACCCCTATACTAGCCCTACTTCTAGCAATTACCATCTGAATCCCTCTGCCTCTCCCATTTTCACTGACAGACCTAAACCTAGGCCTCCTCTTCCTCCTAGCAATATCCAGTCTCGCTGTCTATTCCACTTTATGATCTGGTTGAGCCTCAAATTCAAAATATGCTCTAATCGGAGCCCTTCGAGCAGTCGCCCAAACCATCTCTTACGAAGTGACATTAGCCATTATTCTCCTCTCGATCATTATTCTCAGCGGAAACTATACCCTAAACACCCTTGCCACCACCCAAGAACCCCTCTACCTCATCTTCTCCTCCTGACCATTAGCAATAATATGATATATCTCAACACTTGCCGAAACAAATCGAGCCCCCTTCGACCTAACAGAAGGGGAATCAGAACTTGTGTCTGGCTTCAATGTAGAATATGCTGCAGGACCATTCGCCCTATTCTTCCTAGCAGAATATGCTAACATCATACTAATAAATGCAATAACCACCATCCTATTCCTAAACCCAAGCTCACTTAACATCCCCCAAGAACTATTTCCCATCATCCTAGCCACAAAAATCCTACTGCTATCCTCAGGATTCTTATGAATCCGAGCTTCCTATCCACGATTCCGCTATGATCAATTAATACATCTACTCTGAAAAAATTTTCTACCACTAACCCTAGCACTATGCTTATGACACATCAGTCTACCAATCTGCTACGCAGGCCTTCCTCCCTCCTCAAGGAAATGTGCCTGAACGTTAAAGGGTCACTATGATAAAGTGAATATAGAGGTACACTAATCCTCTCATTTCCTTTCCCCCCTTCCCCCCTTCCCTCCCCCTTAGAAAAGTAGGAATCGAACCTACACAAAAGAGATCAAAACTCTTCATACTCCCTCTATATTATTTCCTAGTAAGGTAAGCTAACAAAGCTATCGGGCCCATACCCCGAAAATGATGGTTTAACTCCTTCCTTTACTAATGAGCCCTCACGCAAAATTAATTACCGTTTTAAGTCTTATAATAGGAACCACAACTACAATCTCAAGCCACCATTGAGCAGCAGCTTGAGTGGGACTAGAAATTAACACCCTTGCCATTATCCCTCTCATTTCTAAATCCCACCACCCTCGAGCCATTGAAGCCTCTATCAAATATTTTCTCGTACAAGCAACCGCCTCCGCACTAATTCTATTCTCAAGCATAATTAATGCATGACACACCGGACAGTGAGACCTAACCCAAATATCCCACCCAACCGCATGCATTTTATCAACCACTGCAATTGCAATAAAGCTAGGACTAGTACCCTTCCACTTTTGATTTCCGGAAGTACTTCAAGGCACATCCATAACCACCGCCCTACTTTTATCTACCATCCTAAAATTCCCTCCAGTCACCATCTTACTAATAATATCCCAATCCTTAAATCCACTACTCCTAACCACCATAGCCATCGCCTCCATCTCCCTAGGAGGATGAATAGGACTCAACCAAACACAAATCCGAAAAATCTTGGCTTTCTCATCCATCTCCCACTTAGGATGAATGATCATCATCACTATTTACAACCCGAAACTTACCCTATTGACCTTCTACCTATATATCCTAACAACAACCGCAATCTTTCTTACCTTAAACATAACAAACTCCACAAAATTATCAACCATAATAATTTCATGAACAAAAACTCCGCTACTAAATGCAACCCTAATGTTAACCCTACTATCCTTAGCAGGTCTCCCCCCATTCACAGGATTTATACCCAAATGATTCATTATTCAAGAGCTCACTAAGCAAGAAATAACTTCAACAGCCACAATTATCGCTATACTCTCTCTCCTAGGACTATTCTTTTATCTCCGCCTGACATACTATTCAACAATCACCATTCCCCCAAACTCCACAAACCACATAAAACTATGGCATACTAACAAAACAGCAAAATCCCTAATTGCCATTACCACAGCACTATCAACCCTACTACTACCACTATCCCCTCTAATCCTCTCTGCCATTTAGAAACTTAGGCTAATCCAAACCAAAGGCCTTCAAAGCCTTAAATAAGAGTGAGACTCTCTTAGTTTCTGCTAAGATCCGCAGGACACTAACCTGCATCTCCTGAATGCAACCCAGACACTTTCATTAAGCTAGGACCTTTGACTAGACAGATGGGCCTCGATCCCATAACACCTTAATTAACAGTTAAGTGCCTATTAACCAGCAGGCTTCTGCCTAACAGACTCTGGCACGCCATTCGCGCACATCAATGAGCTTGCAACTCAACATGAACTTCACCACAGAGCCGATAAGAAGAGGAATTAAACCTCTGTAAAAAGGACTACAGCCTAACGCTTTTACACTCAGCCATCTTACCTGTGACTACTATCATCCGATGATTATTTTCTACCAACCACAAAGACATTGGCACCTTATATCTAATCTTTGGCGCATGAGCCGGCATAGCTGGTACCGCCCTAAGTCTCCTCATCCGCGCAGAATTAGGACAACCAGGAACTCTTCTAGGGGACGACCAAATTTACAACGTAATCGTTACCGCTCACGCTTTCGTAATAATTTTCTTTATAGTTATACCCATCATAATCGGCGGATTTGGAAACTGACTAGTCCCACTTATAATTGGAGCACCAGATATAGCATTTCCACGAATGAACAACATAAGCTTCTGACTTCTTCCACCTTCATTTCTCCTCCTACTCGCCTCTTCCACAGTAGAAGCTGGAGCAGGTACAGGATGGACCGTATATCCCCCACTTGCCGGAAATCTAGCCCACGCAGGCGCTTCAGTAGATCTCGCTATCTTCTCATTACACTTAGCAGGAGTCTCATCAATTCTAGGAGCAATCAACTTTATCACAACCGCAATCAACATAAAACCCCCAGCCCTCTCCCAATACCAAACCCCCTTATTCGTATGATCAGTACTCATCACCGCCGTCCTACTCCTACTCTCTCTACCAGTCCTCGCTGCAGGCATCACAATACTCCTAACAGACCGAAACCTAAACACTACATTCTTTGACCCAGCCGGAGGAGGCGACCCCATTTTATACCAGCACTTATTCTGATTCTTTGGTCACCCAGAAGTCTATATCCTAATCCTCCCAGGATTTGGAATTATCTCCCATGTAGTCACCTACTATGCAGGCAAAAAAGAACCCTTCGGCTACATAGGAATAGTATGAGCAATATTATCTATCGGATTCCTAGGATTTATCGTATGAGCCCACCACATATTTACAGTAGGCATAGACGTAGACACCCGAGCATACTTTACATCCGCAACCATAATCATTGCCATCCCTACAGGCATTAAAGTATTTAGCTGACTAGCCACCCTACACGGAGGAACAATCAAATGAGACCCCCCAATACTCTGAGCTCTAGGATTTATCTTCCTCTTCACTATCGGCGGCCTCACTGGGATTGTCCTAGCCAATTCATCCCTAGACATTGCCCTACACGACACATATTATGTAGTCGCACATTTCCACTACGTCTTATCAATAGGAGCTGTCTTTGCTATCTTAGCAGGATTTACCCACTGATTCCCCCTATTTACAGGCTACACTCTTCACCCAACATGAACTAAGGCGCACTTTGGAGTAATATTTACAGGAGTCAACTTAACCTTCTTTCCACAACATTTCTTAGGTTTAGCCGGTATGCCCCGACGATACTCTGACTATCCAGATGCCTATACCCTATGAAACACTCTATCATCCATCGGATCTTTAATCTCAATAACAGCCGTTATTATACTCATATTCATTATCTGAGAAGCCTTTGCATCAAAACGAAAAATTCTACAACCAGAACTAACCACCACCAACATTGAATGAATCTACGGCTGCCCACCTCCCTATCACACCTTCGACGAACCTGCCTTTGTCCAAGTCCAAGAAAGGAAGGAATCGAACCCTCATATGCTGGTTTCAAGCCAACCGCATCAAACCACTCATGCTTCTTTCTTATGAGACGTTAGTAAACCAATTACATAGACTTGTCAAGCCTAAATCACAGGTGGAAACCCTGTACATCTCACATGGCCAACCATTCACAATTCGGCTTCCAAGACGCCTCCTCTCCCATTATAGAAGAACTAGTTGAATTCCACGACCATGCCTTAATAGTCGCACTAGCAATCTGTAGCCTCGTACTTTACCTCCTAGCACTAATACTTCTAGAAAAACTATCATCTAACACAGTCGATGCTCAAGAAGTAGAACTTATCTGAACAATCCTCCCAGCCATCGTCCTCATCCTACTAGCTCTCCCATCCCTACAAATCCTCTATATGATAGACGAAATTGATGAACCAGATCTCACCCTAAAAGCCATCGGACACCAATGATACTGAAGCTACGAATATACAGACTTCATAGACCTTTCATTTGACTCTTACATAACCCCCACAACAGAACTCCCACTAGGCCACTTCCGACTCCTAGAAGTAGACCATCGAGTAGTCATCCCAACAGAATCCCCCATCCGCATTATCGTCACCGCTGACGATGTCCTCCACTCTTGAGCAATCCCAACTCTTGGAGTAAAAACCGATGCCATCCCAGGACGATTGAACCAAACATCATTTATTACCACTCGACCAGGAGTCTTTTATGGCCAATGCTCAGAAATTTGCGGAGCCAATCACAGTTATATACCAATTGTCGTAGAATCAACTCCCCTATCACATTTCAAAAACTGATCTTCATTATTATCATCCTAATCATTAAGAAGCTATGTAACAGCACTAGCCTTTTAAGCTAGAGAAAGAGGAAACAATTCCTCCTTAATGATATGCCTCAACTCAACCCCAATCCTTGATTCCTCATTATACTAGCATCATGACTAACATTTTCCTTAATTATTCAACCTAAACTCCTATCATTCACCTCAACAAACCCCTTATCAAACAAAACCCATATGCCCCAAAAAACCTCCCCCTGAACCTGACCATGAACCTAAGCTTTTTCGACCAATTCATAACCCCCCACCTACTAGGAATCCCACTGATCCTCATCGCCCTACTATTCCCCGCTTTACTATTTCCAACCCCAAGCAATCGCTGAATTCCCAATCGAATTTCATCCTTACAATCATGATTCTTCAACCTAATTACTAAACAATTAATAATCCCACTAAACAAAACCGGCCACAAATGAGCTATTATCCTTACATCACTCATAGCATTCCTCCTTACTATTAATTTACTAGGCCTCTTACCATACACATTTACCCCAACCACCCAACTATCAATAAATATAGCCTTAGCCTTCCCACTATGATTTGCCACACTCCTTACAGGCCTACGAAACCAACCCTCAATCTCCCTAGGTCACCTTCTCCCCGAAGGAACACCAACCCTATTAATCCCTGCTTTAATTATAATCGAAACCACTAGCCTTCTTATCCGACCCTTAGCCCTAGGTGTACGCTTAACCGCAAATCTCACTGCCGGTCACCTACTAATTCAACTCATCTCCACAGCCACTATATCTCTCCTTACTATCATCCCCACTGTATCTGCTCTAACCCTGCTAATCCTTTTTTTACTCACCATCCTAGAAGTAGCCGTCGCCATAATCCAAGCGTACGTATTTGTCCTCCTACTTAGCCTCTACTTACAAGAAAACATTTAATGGCACACCAAGCACACTCATACCATATAGTAGACCCAAGCCCCTGACCAATCTTTGGAGCAGCTACTGCTTTACTTACAACTTCAGGCTTAACCATATGATTTCACCACAACTCTACACAACTACTAATATTAGGCTTAACCTCTATAATCCTTGTTATAATTCAATGATGACGAGATGTTGTACGAGAAAGCACTTTCCAAGGTCACCACACTCCAACAGTCCAAAAAGGCCTACGATACGGAATAATCCTCTTTATCACATCAGAAGCATTCTTCTTCCTAGGATTCTTTTGAGCATTCTTCCACTCAAGCTTAGTCCCCACCCCTGAATTAGGCGGACAATGACCCCCTACAGGGATTAAACCTTTAAACCCCATAGAAGTCCCCCTACTAAACACTGCCATCCTCCTAGCCTCCGGCGTTACAGTAACATGAGCCCACCACTCCATTACAGAAGGAAATCGCAAACAAGCTATTCAAGCTCTCACCATAACCATCCTCCTAGGTTTCTACTTCACAGCCCTTCAAGCCATAGAATATTACGAAGCACCATTCTCCATCGCCGATGGAGTATATGGCTCAACCTTCTTCGTCGCTACAGGATTTCATGGCTTACACGTCATTATTGGAACCTCCTTCCTATCAATCTGCCTTCTTCGTCTAATCAAATACCATTTTACACCAAACCATCACTTTGGGTTTGAGGCAGCAGCCTGATACTGACATTTCGTAGACATTATCTGATTATTCCTCTACATAACTATCTACTGATGAGGATCATGCTCTTCTAGTATATTTATTACAATTGACTTCCAATCTCTAAAATCTGGTAAAACCCCAGAGAAGAGCAATTAACATAATTATATTCATACTTATTCTTTCATCAACTCTCAGTGCCATCCTCACCATACTAAACTTCTGATTAGCCCAAATAAACCCAGACTCAGAAAAACTATCCCCATACGAATGTGGATTTGATCCCCTAGGATCTGCTCGACTCCCATTCTCAATCCGCTTTTTCCTCAGTAGCTATCCTATTCCTACTATTTGACCTAGAAATCGCACTTCTACTTCCACTTCCATGAGCAACTCAACTAGAATTTCCCTCTCATACTCTAATTTGAACCTCAACTATCCTCATCCTCCTAACACTAGGCCTAATCTACGAATGAGCCCAAGGAGGGCTGGAATGGGCAGAATAGAAAGTTAGTCTAACCAAGACAGTTGACTTCGACTCAACAAATCATAGTTTAATCCTATGCCTTTCTTCATGTCACTAACACATCTAAGCTTTTACTCAGCTTTTACAATAAGTAGTCTAGGATTAGCCTTTCACCGAACCCATCTAATCTCCGCCCTGCTATGCTTAGAGAGCATGATATTATCAATATTTATTGCCCTATCCATATGACCCATCGAAAACCAAGCAACGTCCTTCACCCTAATCCCAATACTCATATTAGCATTCTCAGCCTGCGAAGCAGGCACCGGCCTCGCAATACTAGTAGCCTCCACTCGAACTCACGGCTCCGATCACCTACAAAACTTCAACCTCCTACAATGCTAAAAATTATAATTCCAACAATCATACTCCTTCCCACAACACTCCTATCCAACCCTAAACTTATATGAACAAACACTACTCTCTACAGCTTCCTAATCGCCCTACTTAGCCTGCAATGAATAGCTCCCACATACTTTCCCTACAAAAACCTCACCCAATGAACCGGCATTGATCAAATCTCCTCCCCCCTCCTAATTTTATCATGCTGACTCCTTCCACTCATAATCCTAGCAAGCCAAAACCATTTACAACAAGAACCCCTCATCCGAAAACGAATCTTCATCCTAACCTTAATCACAATTCAACCATTCATTCTACTAGCCTTCTCTACCACAGAACTAACATTATTTTATATTACATTTGAAGCTACCTTAATTCCTACCTTAATCCTAATTACTCGATGAGGAAACCAACCAGAACGACTAAGCGCAGGCATTTACTTACTTTTTTATACCCTAATCAGTTCCCTTCCCTTATTAGTTATTATTCTCTACTTACACTTCAAAACCGGGACCCTCCACCTCACAATTCTAAATCTTACCCACCCAACCCTGACTAACACATGAACTGGACTCCTATCGAGTCTTGCCCTACTAATAGCATTTATAGTAAAAGCCCCACTATATGGCTTACACCTCTGACTCCCAAAAGCCCACGTTGAAGCCCCAATCGCCGGATCAATACTACTAGCCGCCCTACTTCTCAAACTAGGGGGCTATGGCATCATACGCCTAACTATATTTATAACTCCCCTCTCAAATAACCTCCACTACCCATTCCTATCCCTAGCCTTATGAGGTGCACTCATAACCAGCTCAATCTGTCTTCGCCAAACTGATTTAAAATCACTCATCGCTTATTCTTCTGTAAGCCACATAGGATTAGTCATTGCTGCAACCATAATTCAAACCCAATGATCCTTCTCAGGAGCAATAATCTTAATAATCTCTCACGGACTCACATCCTCCATACTATTCTGCTTAGCCAACACCAACTATGAACGAACACATAGCCGAATCCTTTTATTAACACGAGGCCTACAGCCCCTACTACCACTAATAGCTACATGATGACTCCTTGCTAACCTCACCAATATAGCCCTCCCCCCTACCACAAACCTAATAGCCGAACTAACCATTATAATTTCACTATTCAACTGATCCACTTTTACAATTATTCTCACCGGAATTGCAACCTTACTAACCGCTACATACACCTTATCAATACTTCTCACCACCCAACGAGGAATACTCCCTACACACATTACATCTATTCAAAACTCTACCACACGAGAGCATCTCTTAATAACCCTCCACATTTCCCCACTACTACTCCTCATACTCAAACCAGAACTAATCTCAGGCCTCCCCTTATGCAAGTATAGTTTTAACCCAAACATTAGACTGTGACTCTAAAAATAGAAGTTAAACCCTTCTTACCTGCCGAGGGGAGGTTAAACCAACAAGAACTGCTAATTCTTGCATCTGAGTCTAAAATCTCAGCCCCCTTACTTTAAAGGATAACAGCAATCCACTGGTCTTAGGCACCACCCATCTTGGTGCAACTCCAAGTAAAAGTAATGGAAACCACACTACTCCTAAACACCCTAACAACCCTAACAATAATCACTCTCATAACCCCAATTATTCTTTCACTTCTATCAAAAAAATTCACAACCTCCCCCACCATCATTACTAATACCATTAAAACCGCCTTCCTAACCAGCCTTATATCAACAACACTATTTATATACTCTAACGCAGAAAGCATCTCCACCCAATGAGAATGAAAATTCATTACAAACTTCAAAATCCCAATCAGCTTAAAAATAGATCTATACTCCATAATATTTTTTCCTATCGCACTATTTGTCACCTGATCAATTCTCCAATTTGCAACATGATACATATCTTCAGAACCCTACATTAATAAATTCTTCAATTATCTATTAATATTTCTAATCGCCATACTCATTCTAACCACCGCTAACAACCTATTCCTCCTATTTATCGGCTGAGAAGGCGTAGGAATCATATCATTCCTTCTAATCGGCTGATGACAAGGGCGAGCAGAAGCCAATACTGCCGCCCTACAAGCCGTATTATATAATCGAATTGGAGATATTGGACTTATCCTAAGCATAGCATGGCTTGCTTCATCAATAAACACCTGAGAAATCCAACAAACATTCACCAACTCCCAAACCCCTACCCTCCCCCTACTAGGCTTAATCCTAGCAGCCACAGGAAAATCCGCTCAATTTGGATTACACCCATGACTCCCCTCTGCCATAGAAGGCCCCACCCCAGTCTCTGCCTTACTCCATTCCAGCACAATAGTAGTAGCCGGAATTTTTCTACTCATTCGCACCCACCCCATATTCTCAAGCAACCAAACCGCTCTATCTACATGCCTTTGTCTAGGCGCATTATCAACAGTATTCGCCGCCACATGTGCTATTACACAAAATGATATTAAAAAAATTATTGCTTTCTCCACATCCAGCCAACTCGGACTCATAATAGTAACAATCGGCCTAAACCTCCCACAACTAGCCTTCCTTCATATCTCCACCCACGCCTTTTTCAAAGCCATATTATTCCTATGCTCCGGATCAATCATTCACAACCTCAATGGAGAACAAGACATCCGCAAAATAGGCAGTCTTCATAAAATATTACCCACAACCACTTCCTGTCTTACCATCGGAAACCTAGCCCTAATAGGTACTCCATTCCTAGCAGGATTTTATTCAAAAGACTTAATCATCGAAAGCATAAACACCTCCTACCTCAATACTTGAGCCCTAACCATAACCTTATTAGCAACATCATTCACCGCAACATACACCCTACGAATAATCCTATTAGTCCAAACAGGACCTACCCGAATCCCCCCAATAATCCTAATAAACGAAAATCAACGAACTATTACAAACCCAATCACTCGCCTAGCTCTAGGCAGCATTGTTGCCGGACTAATCATTACATCCCTATCTATCCCAACAAAAACTCCCCCAATAACAATACCCACTCTAACAAAAACTGCAGCAATCATCGTCACAATATTAGGCATTATCATCGCATTAGAACTCTCAAACACAACCAAATCCATATTTAAACCAAAACAAAATCACCTAACCAACTTCTCTCTATCCCTAGGCTACTTCAACCCACTCTCACACCGACTTAACTCTACAACAACATTAAATCACGGACAAAAACTTGCCTCCCACCTAATTGACTTATCCTGATACAAAAAAATTGGCCCAGAGGGACTTGCTGATCTACAACTCATGATGACCAAAACCTCCACTATCCTTCACTCAGGATTAATCAAAACATACTTAAGCTCATTTGCCCTAACAATTATCATCACCATACTAACCTTCAAACACTAACCCTATAATGGCCCCCAACATACGAAAATCCCACCCCCTATTAAAAATAATCAATAACTCCCTAATTGACCTACCAACCCCATCAAACATCTCCACCTGATGAAATTTTGGCTCCCTCCTAGGTATCTGTTTAATTACCCAAATCCTAACAGGATTACTCCTAGCCACACATTACACTGCCGACACCGCCCTGGCATTTTCATCCGTAGCCCACATATGCCGAAACGTACAATACGGCTGACTAATCCGAAACTTACATGCAAATGGAGCATCCTTCTTCTTCATCTGCATTTACCTCCACATCGGACGAGGCTTCTACTATGGGTCCTACTTATATAAAGAAACTTGAAACACAGGCGTTATCCTCCTACTGACCCTAATAGCAACAGCCTTCGTAGGATACGTCCTCCCATGAGGACAAATATCATTCTGAGGTGCTACAGTCATTACCAACTTATTTTCAGCCATCCCCTACATCGGCCAAACCCTAGTAGAATGAGCCTGAGGTGGCTTTTCAGTCGACAACCCAACACTAACCCGATTCTTCGCCCTACACTTTCTTCTCCCATTCCTAATTGCAGGCCTCACCATAATTCACCTTACATTCCTCCACGAAACCGGATCAAACAACCCCCTAGGAATCTCCTCAGACTGTGACAAAATTCCATTCCATCCCTACTACTCCTTCAAAGACCTCCTAGGTTTCATCATTATACTTGTTCCCCTCATATCTCTCGCCCTCTTCTCCCCCAACCTCCTAGGAGACCCAGAAAATTTCACACCAGCAAACCCACTAGTTACCCCTCCCCACATTAAACCTGAATGGTACTTCTTATTCGCATACGCAATCCTTCGCTCAATCCCTAACAAACTAGGCGGCGTACTAGCACTAGCAGCTTCCGTACTAATCCTATTCTTAATACCCCTCCTTCACAACTCAAAACAACGCACTCTAACCTTTCGACCCCTCTCACAAATTATCTTCTGAACATTAGTCGCCAATTTACTTATTTTAACTTGAGTAGGCAGCCAACCCGTAGAACATCCTTTCATCATCATTGGCCAACTAGCCTCCATCATATACTTCACTATCCTACTAATTCTTCTCCCAATTACAGCAGCCTTAGAGAACAAAATACTTAACCTCTAAAAATACTCTAATAGTTTATAAAAACATCGGCCTTGTAAACCGAAGATTGAAGATTTATTAGTCTTCTTAGAGTTTCTATTAAAAAAAAAAATTTTTTTTCCCTCACCTCTAAAATTCCCTCATAAATCCACCCCCCTTCCCCCCAAAAAAGCTATGTATTATATTGCATTCATTTATATTCCCCATTATACATAATAGTCCATGTTTAATATCCATTAATGTTTAACTCACCATAACCCCCCCTCGCCGCATATCTCCGTCCAGAGGACAAAAATTCAATGTTCTGTCTAATCCACCTCTAGATTTCACTAAAACCAAAACCTGTCAATTTATACCTAGGTTTATTTCATTATACGGGAGTGCTTAAGTACACCTATGAATGACATATGGACATACCTGAAAAATTTCTCTCTGTACAAACAAGATCGTGCAGGGTTATTTATTAATCGTGCCCCTCACGTGAAATCAGCAACCCGGCGTAAAGCGGATCCTACGTTACTAGCGTCAGGCCCATACTTTCCCCCTAAACCCTAGCCCAACTTGCGCTTTTGCGCCTCTGGTTCCTATTTCAGGGCCATAAATAGCTTATCTCTCTAAACTTGTATTTCACCGAGGCATTTGGTCGGCTCTTTATCCTACATCTCACCCTTGATCGCGTCACCGACCGTTTTAGTACTTTTGGTATTTTTTCTCGGGGCCCTTTCACAGATGGCCCCCCCGTGCGGCGGGTGGTATCTTTCAAGACATGTACATCGTATGGTCGGCGGTCTGTTTTGTGGATCTCAAGAATCCATTAATGATACGGTGTAAGTGTATTTCGGTTTCATTTTTACACTGATGCACTTTGTTTAGCATTTGGTACTGGAACTTCCATTTGTCTCTGTAAATGGTGTTATTTTATCCATGCATTCATGGACATGTTTTTTTGTCAAAATTTGCTATACCCCTTCATTAATTTTTTTACCAATACTAGGAAATTTCAACTAAAACAAAACATGCAATCGTAACGAACTCGTCATCACTTTCCTTGCATGTTCAAAGGCGCTGAAATTCATTAATCACGAAAACACCAACGTTTGATCACGATTTTCAAAAACTTTTGTACAAACTACTTCTGAAAATCCTCTAATATTCAAACATTCATCCATCAAACATTTTTTATTTTATCCTTCGTAACATTCCATTCCATCGCTTGTAACATTCCTCAATATTTTCTTTAACATCAATTCGTTCATCCTTCGTAACATTCCATTCCATCGCTTGTAACATTCCTCAATATTTTCTTTAACATCAATTCGTTCATCCTTCGTAACATTCCATTCCATCGCTTGTAACATTCCTCAATATTTTCTTTAACATCAATTCGTTCATCCTTCGTAACATTCCATTCCATCGCTTGTAACATTCCTCAATATTTTCTTTAACATCAATTCGTTCATCCTTCGTAACATTCCATTCCATCGCTTGTAACATTCCTCAATATTTTCTTTAACATCAATTCGTTCATCCTTCGTAACATTCCATTCCATCGCTTGTAACATTCCTCAATATTTTCTTTAACATCAATTCGTTCATCCTTCGTAACATTCCATTCCATCGCTTGTAACATTCCTCAATATTTTCTTTAACATCAATTCGTTCATCCTTCGTAACATTCCATTCCATCGCTTGTAACATTCCTCAATATTTTCTTTAACATCAATTCGTTCATCCTTCGTAACATTCCATTCCATCGCTTGTAACATTCCTCAATATTTTCTTTAACATCAATTCGTTCATCCTTCGTAACATTCCATTCCATCGCTTGTAACATTCCTCAATATTTTCTTTAACATCAATTCGTTCATCCTTCGTAACATTCCATTCCATCGCTTGTAACATTCCTCAATATTTTCTTTAACATCAATTCGTTCATCCTTCGTAACATTCCATTCCATCGCTTGTAACATTCCTCAATATTTTCTTTAACAACCTCATGTCCTACCACCCCACCATCAGAAAAAGAGGACTTAAACCTCTATCTCCAACTCCCAAAGCTGGTATTTTTATCTAAACTATTCTCTGACCAACCGTTCCTCCATCCCCTTCTCCCCTAATTGCTCGAATAGCCCCACGAGATAACCCCCGCACCAACTCCAACACCACAATCAAAGTTAATAATAGTCCCCATCCAGCCGCCAAAAACATCCCAACCCCAAGCGAATAAAACACAGCAACACCACTAAAATCTAACCGAACAGAAAAAACCCCACCCCCATCCACAGTAACCACGCCTAAATCCCAAATCCCAAAATCACCACCAACAAACACCCCTACAATCAACACCAATAAAAAACAAAGCCCATAGCCAATCACCCGTCAATCTCCCCACGCTTCAGGAAATGGGTCCGCTGCCAGAGACACAGAATAAACAAAAACCACCAACATTCCCCCCAAATAAACCATAAACAATACCAATGACACAAAAGACACCCCCAAACTCAACAATCACCCACACCCAACAACAGAAGCTAACACTAACCCAACTACCCCATAATATGGAGAAGGATTAGATGCAACCGCCAACCCCCCCAACACAAAACACAATCCAAAAAAAACCATAAAATAAGTCATAATTATTCCTGCTTGGCTTTCCACCAAGGCCTATGGTCTGAAAAACCATCGTTAGTATATACCTCAACTACAGGAACAATCAAACTTCACATCAACCCACAAACCACATTTTCTATACAAATTCCTCCACCACCCTACCGCACAAACCACTAAAAGACAACAACCCAACAACTAACCCACAACACCACATACTCCTTAACAAATAAATACGAAAAA